TTGGAATAATCAAATTACTAGTTGCATTGAGAGTTACATTTGTAGTGAAAGTGGAAATAATAGTGAAAGTGCTAGTATAAGAGATGGTAGTGATTTCACTAGAACGGAAGGGTCTAATAATCTAGATCTTACTCAAAAATACAGGCATTTGTGGGTTCAATGCGAAAATTGTTATGGATTAAATTATAAGAAATTTTTGAAATCAAAAATGAATATTTGTGAACAATGTGGATATCATTTGAAAATGAGTAGTTCAGATAGAATCGACCTTTCGATTGATCCGGGTACTTGGGCTCCTATGGATGAAGACATGGTCTCTCTAGATCCCATTGAATTTCATTCGGAAGAGGAACCTTATAAAGATCGTATTGATTCTTATCAAAGAAAGACAGGATTGACTGAAGCTATTCAAACAGGCACAGGTCAATTAAACGGTATTCCCGTAGCAATTGGGGTTATGGATTTTCAGTTTATGGGGGGTAGTATGGGATCTGTAGTAGGTGAGAAAATAACCCGTTTGATCGAGTATGCTAACAATCAATGTTTACCTCTTATTTTAGTGTGTGCTTCTGGAGGAGCACGCATGCAAGAAGGAAGTTTGAGCTTGATGCAAATGGCTAAAATATCTTCCGCTTTATATGATTATCAATCAAATAAAAACTTATTCTATGTATCAATCCTTACATCTCCGACTACAGGTGGGGTGACAGCTAGTTTTGGTATGTTGGGGGATATCATTATTGCCGAACCTAATGCCTACATCGCATTTGCGGGTAAAAGAGTAATTGAACAAACATTGAATAAGACATTACCTGAGGGTTCACAGTCGGCTGAATATTTATTCCATAAAGGCTTATTCGATCCAATCGTACCACGTAATCCTTTAAAAGGTATTTTGAGTGAGTTATTTCACCTCCATACTTTCTTTCCTTTGAATCAAAATTCAATCAAGTAGAGCCTTAATCAAAAAAAAAATGAGATTTGTGATCAACCAGTAGTTAGTCATTTAGTTTAAAGGAATCGAATTCAAAATCCAAAGAATGGATTTTTCTGTGGATTATTCTTTTTTTTTTTTACAGATATTAATAATTAGGAAATCTCTATGAAACAACATAAAAGAGTGAATTCTTTTTTTTTTTTTTTATTTGTAAGAAAATCTTTATTCCAGTTAATTAAATTAAAATTATAAGACAAGAAAAATAAAAAATATTAATAAATTAATAAATAAAAAATTGTATTATCATACATATATTTCATGTCGAAAGATGAAAAATTCTGTTCTACATTCCTTTTGCATATATATATATACTCATCTATATATAGAATTCTAGATTAATTCTAATTATCAGAGAATTCAAATAATTATATTCATGTAGATATACTTATTATAATTATAGAATTCTTCTAATTCTAAGAAATTTTAATAATTATATATATGAATATATACATTATAATAATTCTAAGATATTTTTTTAACAATAAATAACAGATAAAAATATTAATATAATTAGGATAAATAACATAACAATAATAATAAATAACAGGTACAAATATTAAGTCTATTAAATCGAGGTATCCATTCTATGACAACTTTCAATAACTTACCCTCTATTTTTGTGCCTTTAGTGGGCTTAGTTTTTCCGGCAATTGCAATGGCTTCTTTATCTCTTCATGTTCAAAAAAACAAGATTTTTTATTTTTAAATACGATGGTGCCAAATCTTCTATATATATATATTTTTAGAATGCGACTTCGATCATAACACAGATATTTATATTTTTTTAGTAGGATAGAGTATAACATATAGCTTACTCTTTCCATAAACAATTATACATGACATCTGAGTAAATGAATTCTAAATATTTGAAAAAAAAAAAAGAATCGAATAGATGGGAATAGGAGCGAATATCTGAGATATAGATATAAAGTATATATATCTATATATAAGTATCTATAGGAAATTATATAGCAGTTGATCTTATTATTTTACAATTCGATGAATTACTCTTAAAGGTTAACATCAGAATAATACTAGTTGATGAGAGTTACTTCGGAAACCAACAAAAGTAAAGTAAAATTTATTTCGGTTATTTTTTTTTTATTCTTCCAATTCCAATAAAATGCAATTAGATCTAGTATGAGTTGGCGATCAGAACATATATGGATAGAATTTTTAAGGGGATCTCGAAAAACAAGCAATTTCTGCTGGGCCTTTATCCTTTTTTTAGGTTCGTTAGGGTTTTTATTGGTTGGAACTTCCAGTTATCTTGGTAGAGATTTGATATCTTTATTTCCGTCTCAGCAAATCATTTTTTTTCCACAGGGGATCGTGATGTCTTTCTATGGGATTGCGGGTCTCTTTATTAGTTCTTATCTATGGTGCACAATTTTGTGGAATGTAGGTAGCGGTTATGATCGATTCGATAGAAAAGAAGGACTAGCGTCTATTTTTCGTTGGGGATTTCCTGGAAAAAATCGTCGCATTTTCCTACGATTCCTTTTGAAAGATATTCAATCCATCAGAATCGAAGTGAAAGAGGGTATTTATGCACATCGTGTCCTTTATATCGAAATCAGAGGCCAGGGGGCCATTCCCTTGACTCGTAATGAGAAGAATTTGACCCCACAAGAAATTGAAGAAAAAGCTGCCGAATTGGCCTATTTCTTGCGTGTACCAATTGAAGTATTTTGAAAAATGAAGCGAAGAGTGAATGCTTTCGTATTCTTAGTTTTTAACACGAGGGAAAAACCGAGAAATTATTTTTTTTTTTGAAATATTTTCTATTTTGATCGAATAGAAAGTGACTTTTTCACCTGTAAATCCTAATCCTGAAGTGGTTCTTTCGTGCATTCATCGAAACCGGACAATTGCTTCAAATTGGAGTAATTGCTATATTTGGAAACAATAGATATTTTTTTTCTTGATTCGAATTAAAAAAAAAAGGTGGATTCTTTGTTTTTCTATTTTTGTATTGTTTCGGAATTTAAGGACTAGCCACTCAAACACAAATAAAAAACAGAGAATAGATTGATAATAGAATAAATATGACTTGTAATAGAACTTATATTTGATATGAATATTAAATATTGTATCAAGTTGACGAATAAAGTAGAAGTAAGTTCATTAAAAAAAAAATAAAAGACGAAAAAATGGCAAAAACGAAAGCATTCATTCCCCTTCTATATCTTGCATCTATAGTATTTTTGCCCTGGTGGATCTCTCTTTCATTAAAAAAAAGCCTAGAAGCTTTGGTTACTAATTGGTGGAATACTGGGCAATCTGAAATTTTCTTGAATCATATTCAAGAAAAAAATATTTTTAAAAAAGTTCTAGAATTTGAGGGACTCTTCCTCTTGGACGAAATGATAAAAGAATACCCAGAAACACATCTACAAAAGTTTCCTATCGTAATTTACAAAGAAACAATCCAATTGATCAAGATGCACAATCATGATCGTATCCATATGATTTTGTATTTCTCGACAAATATAATCTCTTTTATTATTCTAAGTGCTTATTCTATTCTAGGTAATGAACAACTTTTTCTTCTTAACTCTTGGGTTCAAGAGTTCCTATATAACTTAAGTGATACAATCAAAGCTTTTTCTATTCTTTTATTAACTGATTTATGTATAGGCTTCCATTCGCCCCATGGTTGGGAACTAATGATTGGATCTATTTACAAAGATTTTGGATTTGCTCATAATGATCAAATTATATCCGGTCTTGTTTCCACTTTTCCAGTCATTCTAGATACAATTTTAAAATATTGGATCTTCCGTTATTTAAATCGTGTATCTCCGTCACTTGTAGTGATTTATCATTCAATAAATGACTAAAAAATGATTCACTGATCCAATTTTCAGGTTTGTTACTTTGTACATAAGTAAAACATTAATAATTTTACTTATTTCTTCTACCCATCCAGGAGAATTCTTCCTAGATTCGAGTAAAATTATTTAAGTAAATAGCAGAATCAGGGATAGGGAACTATACTAGCAACCTACCTAATTTTATTGTAGAAATTTTCGGGATCAATGATTGGACCATGCAAACTAGAAATACCTTTTCTTGGATAAAGGGAGAGATTACTCGATCTGTTTTCCTATCGCTCATGATATATATAATAACTGGGGCACCTGTTTCAAATGCATATCCCATTTTTGCACAGCAGGGTTATGAAAATCCACGAGAAGCGACCGGCCGTATTGTCTGTGCTAACTGCCATTTAGCTAATAAGCCCGTGGATATTGAGGTTCCACAAGCTGTACTTCCGGATAGTGTATTTGAAGCAGTTGTTCGAATTCCTTATGATAAGCAATTGAAACAAGTTCTTGGTAATGGTAAAAAAGGAGCTTTGAATGTGGGAGCTGTTCTTATTTTACCTGAGGGGTTTGAATTAGCCCCCCCCGATCGTATTTCGCCCGAGATTAAAGAAAAGATAGGCAATCTGTCTTTTCAGAACTATCGTCCCACTAAAAAAAATATTCTTGTGATAGGTCCTGTTCCTGGTCAGAAATATAGTGAAATCACCTTTCCTATTCTTTCTCCGGACCCTGCTACTAAGAAAGATGTTTACTTCTTAAAATATCCCATATATGTAGGCGGGAACAGAGGAAGGGGCCAGATTTATCCCGACGGGAGTAAGAGTAATAATAATGTTTATAATGCTACAGTAGCGGGCATAGTAAGCAAAATAATACGAAAAGAAAAGGGAGGATATGAAATAACCCTAGTGGATACATTGGATGGGCGTCAAGTGGTGGATATTATCCCTCCAGGACCAGAACTTCTTATTTCAGAGGGCGAATCCATCAAACTTGATCAACCATTAACGAGCAATCCTAATGTGGGTGGATTTGGTCAGAGGGAGGCGGAAATAGTACTTCAAGATCCATTACGTGTCCAAGGCCTTTTGTTCTTTTTTGCATCTATTATTTTAGCACAAATCTTTTTGGTTCTTAAAAAGAAACAATTTGAAAAGGTTCAATTGTCCGAA